CAATTTGATTATTTACCCATCTGAGTCTGATAGATTCTATTTTCTCTTTCTTCAATAGAAAGGAGGGGGGTCAATTTTCTTGTAGAGCCGTATGCACAAAAGATGCCTGTACGGTTGTTCAATTCTATCTTTTTTCTATTCTTTATCTTTCTTTTCTCTTTGCTTTATCATGCGAGATAGGGGAAGCTTTTATTTTGTTATATCATCAGGGTAATGATACATGAACCTTATAGTGCTTTTTATATGGCACAAGTAGGCGAATTTGTCATGGAAGCGGTAGAACTGATGAAACTGCGTGAAACCCTCACAAGGGTTTATGCAGAAAGAACGGGCAAACCCTTCTGGGTTGTACACGAAGATATGGAAAGAGATATTTTTATGTCAGCAACAGAAGCCCAAGCTTATGGAATTGTTGATTTTGTAGCGGTTCAAGGAAAATAACATGGATTTCGCGCAAATCTGTGATTTGAGATTTTATCTTCGAATTGAATATTCTATTAAATAGAAGTAATTCACCATCATTCGGTTAGGATCAATCTAAACCAACCCATCATATTATGTATACGATTCAACATGCCAACTATTAAACAACTTATTAGAAATACAAGACAGCCAATCAGAAATGTCACGAAATCCCCCGCTCTTCGGGGGTGCCCTCAGCGTCGAGGAACATGTACTAGGGTGTATGTGCGACTCGTTTAGATCATGAGCTGGCACAAAAGCAAGAAAACTACTTTTACAGTATCAATGATCAGTACCGGTGAATGGGATAGGATGGAAAAAGGAACTCCATCCATTATTAAAAAAAAAAAACTCTACCATATCCCTCTATTGTGTATGAAGTTTATGGTTTCCGTTGGTGTAAATCCAATCACCTGAATTTAAGATGATAAGAAATTCTCCATTGGTAACAAATGGTTATCCATTAAGCGGAGGAAATCTTATTTAAACGGACTAAGAGGGTCAGCTACCCAGCAAACTTTCATAATTAAATACCGTTACTGTATAGGTAGATCTGATTGTGAAAGACCTATTACTGGATAATTCATGGGTAGAGCCAAAGCGTGTGAACTATACAAGTTCCCAATAACATCAATTAGTTGATTAAATAGTAAATTAAAGTATAAAGTAAAGGCTCCGGTGTATAGAGAAGACCTCACCGTTTAAGAAGTAACCATAGAAACGAAGGAACCCACTATTTCTTTTTTTATTTCTTTTATTTACTATATTTTTGATACCTAGGAAAATACAATTTCTTAGTTCTGTCTTATTTCGCAGTGAAATACCTAAAAAAAAAATCGTGGTCGGGAAGGTTAGAGTAGCCAAAGCCATTGGAATTTTGATTTTATACATTGGAAAAATTCGTTTTGTTATTAATAGACTAGGAAGGGGGAAAAGAATAACTGAAAGAAAGGCAATCAATTAGTTATTCGTCAAAGTTTCATTTATTCAATGACCAGAATTAAACGGGGATATATAGCTCGGAGACGTAGAACAAAAATTCGTTTATTTGCATCAAGCTTTCGAGGGGCTCATTCAAGGCTTACTAGAACTATTACTCAACAGAAAATAAGAGCTTTAGTTTCGGCTCATCGGGATAGGGATAGGAAAAAGAGAGATTTTCGTCGTTTGTGGATCACTAGGCTAAACGCAGTAATTCGCGAAAGGGGAGTATCCTATAGTTATAGTAGATTAATACACGATCTGTACAAGAGACAGTTGCTTCTTAACCGTAAAATACTTGCACAAATAGCTATATCAAATAGGAATTGTCTTTATATGATTTCGAACGAAATCATAAAGGAAGTAGATTGGAAAGAATCCACCAGAATAATTTAAATGGAGTTACCCGGAGAATGAACTCCGGGAAGGTAGAGTAGAAATTAGTATGAGAAAATATACTAAAGTAGTCAAAATGAATGAACACGTTCAATTCAATAAAAACAGATTTCTTTTTTTCCGATTCATTTTTTCTTACGACACGATACTCAAATCTAGATTCACTCAAATCTAGATTCACTCAAATCTAGATTCTTGTAATTATGATTCAAGTGAAGAAAAAGTAAGCCTATTTATTTCGGGCTTTAAAACCAGTAGTTCTAGCGGTCGACTCGGTTCTTTCAAATTGTTTCTCATTATTGAGAAAAGGTAACAAAGATAAAATACGAGCTTGTTTTATAGCAAGAGTAATTAATCGTTGTTGTTTCAAGGTCAATCTATTCACACGTCTTGATAATATTTTTCCTTGTTCACTAATAAATCGACTAATTAAACTCATGTTTCTATAATCAATTCGATCCCCCGATTGAATCGGGGGCAAACGCCTACGAAAAGATCGCTTGAATTTAAGAAAAGGTCGCTTGGATTTATCCATGGTTTGTTTGTTTAATTTATTCCTTATCCCTAAAATCCTATTTCTTCATTCTAATTCATTTTAAATCCACTCAAAATAGGATTTTTCAAAAATAGGATTTGTTTATTTTCTATTTAAATATGTTAT